AATGAATTCTTTAGTTATAGGAATAAAAAAAGAACGATTTATCCTTGATAATTTGTCCATGACGTGAGAGAACCCTGTCTTTATAGTTATAATTGAGGAAAGGACTATATACATAATAAAAAAATGATTATTCATCGAATGACTATTCATCTATTGTATTCTCGTCAAATAGGGGGTGATAAGACTCTATGGAAAAATGGTGGTTCAATTCGATGTTGTTTAACAAAAAGTTAGAACATAGATGTGGGCTAAGTAAATCAATGGATAATTCTGATGTTATTGGAAATACCAGTGGAAGTGAAGAACCCATTATAAATGATAAGGGGAAAAACACTCCTAGTTGGAGTAATAGTGACAATTATACTTTCAGTAATGTTGATTATTTATTTGATATCGGGAATATTTGGAGTTTGGTCTCTGATGACACCTTTTTAGTTAGAGATAGTAATGGTGACAATTATTCTGTCTATTTTGATATTGAAAATCAGATTTTTGAGATTGACAATGATAGTTCTTTTATGTTTATGAGTGAACTAGAAAGTTTTTTTTCTAGTTATTTGAATAGTGGGTCCAAGAACTACTATTATCATTACATGTATGATACTCAATCTAGTTGGAATAATCACATTAATAGTTGCATTAATAGTTATATTCATTTTGAAGTTAGTATTAATAGTTCTATTTCAGGTTCTACCGATTATTACAGTAACAGTTATAATTATAATTATAGTTTCATTTATACTGAAAGTAGTGAAAGTGGGAATTCGAGTATAAAAACTAGTAATAATGACAGCGATCTCAATATAAGAGAAGAGTCTAATGATTTCGATATGAATCAAAGATACAAACATTTATGGGTTCAATGCGAAAATTGTTATGGATTAAATTATAAAAAATTTTTTAAGTCAAAAATGAATATTTGTGAACAGTGTGGATATCATTTGAAAATGAGTAGTTCAGATAGAATCGAACTTTTGATTGATTCGGGCACTTGGGATCCTATGGATGAAGAGATGGTCTCTATGGACCCTATTGAATTTCATTCAGAGGAAGAACCTTATAAAGATCGTATTGATTCTTATCAAAGAAAAACAGGTTTAACTGAAGCTGTTCAAACAGGCATAGGTCAACTAAATGGTATTCAAATAGCAGTTGGGGTTATGGATTTTCAGTTTATGGGAGGTAGTATGGGATCCGTAGTCGGCGAGAAAATCACCCGTTTGATCGAGTATGCTACTAATCGATCTTTACCTGTCATTATTGTGTGTGCTTCTGGGGGAGCACGCATGCAAGAAGGAAGTTTGAGCTTGATGCAAATGGCTAAAATATCTTCTGCTTTATATGATTATCAATCAAATAAAAAGTTATTCTATATATCAATCCTTACATCTCCTACAACTGGTGGAGTAACAGCCAGTTTTGGTATGTTGGGAGATGTCATTATTGCTGAACCAAATGCCTACATTGCATTTGCGGGTAAAAGAGTAATTGAACAAACATTGAATAAAACAGTACCCGATGGTTCACAAGCGGCTGAGTATTCATTCCATAAGGGCTTATTCGACCCAATCGTACCACGTAATCCTTTAAGGGGTGTTCTGAGTGAGTTATTTCAGCTCCACGGTTTCTTTCCTCTGAATAAAAATTCAATATATTAAAGTATAGCACTCGATTCAATTCAATTATTTGTAGCGAACGAGTATTTAGTTCATCGTAAAAAAAACTTAAGTTAAGTTAAGAAGAGTGGTGTTTTCTTTGGTGACATAAGTTCCACTTGTAGTAAGAGCCGGAAGTTTCGGATAATTATTATTTTTTCCTCCAGATCGATTATTCTATATTTTTATCTTATCCCTATTCCTGATTACTAATCATGAATCCTTTATAAATCAATAGGATAAATAAAGATAAAAGAGTAAGTTTCTCCTTCCGAGGAATTGGGGGAAGGGAAGACATTAATAAAAAAAGAATTTTATTTGGTCTTCTTAACGTATTAATTTCATTTTAATAGAGACAATAATATAAATATATCTTAATTATCTTATTAATAATATATCATATTTGAATCTTAATATCTTATAATTAATATTAAGATTCAAATATGATATATTATAGAAAGGAGTGTAAAGAACCCTCTATGATATATTATAGAAAGGAGTGAAAGAACCCTCACTTTTATTTTTTATTATAGAATTGAGTTACCGTTTGCTTTGTTGGATTCGATTAGTGAAAGTCGCGAACTCATAATAAACTCTTTAATACCCTTAGTAAAAAAAAAAAAAAAATAGAAAGAGAAAGAATAAAAAAGGATGGAAGAAGAAGAATAGGAAAGTTTTTTATATTAAAGTGAATTATCATACATATTTATGTAGAACGATGAATTAGGTACACTTAATTCAGGTCTATATTCCTTGCACTTATTAACTACTTAATATTATTTATATTAGATATACTTATTCAGAAGATATCTTTAAAATACAAATATTAAATTGGGGCACCCATTCTATGACAGATCTACCCTCTATTTTTGTGCCTTTAGTGGGCCTAGTATTTCCGGCAATTGCAATGGCTTCTTTATCTCTTCATGTCCAAGAAAATAAGATTGTCTAGATTCGATGAGAGCAAATCTCATCAATTTATTTCAACACTGGATCATAATACAAATATTTATTTAGTCTAATATGGTACGATATGTGGCTCTTTCCGAACACAAATGAGAGACTCATATGCATACGGATACACGATATCTACATAAATGCAGATTCTATATGGGTATAGCTGGTTAAAAATGGATCGGCGAATAGTTTTAAATATAAAGTCAATTTATCTAACTAATTATTCCTAATAGTTCCCGTCAAAATAGTGCTAGTTGATGAGAGTTACTTGGGGGTCAAGAAAAGTAAAGTCAAATTCATTTGGGTTATTCTCTCAATTCCAATCGAATACAACCTTAGTATAGTAAGTATAGTATGAACTGGCGATCAGAGCATATCTGGATAGAACTTATAACGGGGTCTCGAAAAACAAGTAATTTTTTTTTGGCCTGTAGCCTTTTTTTAGGTTCATTAGGGTTCTTAGTGGTTGGAACTTCCAGTTATCTCGGTAGGAATCTTATATCCGTATTTCCATCTCAGCAAATATTTTTTTTTCCGCAAGGGATCATAATGTCTTTTTATGGGATCGCGGGTCTATTTATTAGCTCCTATTTGTGGTGTACAATTGCGTGGAATGTAGGTAGTGGTTATGACCGATTTGATAGAAAAGAAGGAATTGTTTGTATTTTTCGTTGGGGATTTCCTGGAATAAATCGTCGCATTTTCCTTCGTTTCCTTATGAGAGATATACAATCCATCAGAATGGAGGTTAAAGAGGGTCTTTATCCTCGTCGTGTCCTTTATATGGAAATAAGAGGCCAAGGGGCGGTTCCCTTGACTGGCACTGATGAGAATCTTACTCCACGAGAAATTGAACAAAAAGCTGCCGAATTAGCATATTTCTTGCGTGTACCAATCGAAGTATTTTGAAATGAAGAATTAATGTTTTCTCAGTATGAGGTAGGGAACTTGCTAATTCCCTTTTTAATACAATTGAAGTTTCTTCAAAAGACTTATTTGATCAAAACATATTAGATTTTATTTCTCCCTTCTGTTAGCGGGTAAACCCACATGGAATAAAACAAAAGTGGGAGATTTTATATGGAACAACTAAACTCTAATAAAAATCCATTTTTTCTATACCAAAACCCTTTTTTTATGCGCAGGGAGCCCCCAATTTATAATTTATACTAAATAAAATTTTATATAATTTATACTAATAAAAATAAAAAGTCTAATTAAGTATGCATTCATCAAACATATTCGACCATTTATTTCGTAATACAGAATTCATCTTTTTAGACCCAATATTTCGAATTTATAGGTTACATTATTCCTGGACTGTGGTTAGGCGGTGAAACATTTCGAAATAATTAATTGATCGGAGAAGGCATTTTTTTGTTTCGAAATCCAAATAATATTCGTTACTTCTAGTGGATTTTCGAGTAGTCATCGACAGGACCAAATAACAAATGGAGATGAAATTAGTTGGAATTTACCCAATAGAGATATCTCAATTTTTCTAAATACAAGGACTAAATTTTTACACAAAAATGGGAATGGATTCATTGGTTCGATACGATACCTTAGTTATAGAATTTGTGTTCAGATAAATATCTGATAAAATCCACGAATGCAGCAAATTCATTAACAATTTACAGATAAAAAATGAAAAAAAAATCATTGACTTCCCTCCCATATCTTGTATCTATAGTATTTTTGCCCTGGTGGGTCTCTCTTTCATTTAATAAAAGTCTGGAACCTTGGGTTATTAATTGGTGGAATACCCGGCAATCTGAAACTTTCTTGAATGATATTCAAGAGAAAAGGATTCTAGAAAAATTTATAGAATTAGAAGAACTATTCCTCTTGGACGAAATGATAAAGGAATACCCTGAAACACAGATACAAAAGCTTCGTATAGGAATACACAAGGAAACGGTACAATTAGTCAAAACACACGATGAGTATAATCTCCATATCATTTTTAATTTATCGACAAATATAATCTGTTTCGCTATTCTAAGTGGTTATTGTATTCTGGGTAATGAAGAACTTGTTATTCTTAATTCTTGGGTTCAGGAATTCCTGTATAACTTGAGTGACACAATAAAAGCTTTTTCAATTCTTTTAGTTACTGATTTATGGATCGGATTTCATTCAACCCATGGTTGGGAACTTATGATTGGTTCGGTCTACAACGATTTTGGATTGGCTCATAACGATAAAATTATATCCGGTCTTGTTTCCACTTTTCCAGTTATTCTAGATACAATTGTGAAATATTGGATCTTTTATTATTTAAATCGTGTATCTCCTTCGCTTGTAGTCATTTATCATTCAATCAACGAATAAAGAACTCATTTGATCTCTTGATATCAATCAAATAAGAATGTTTCTTCGTGTTTA